AGCAAGCCCCGTCCATCAAAAAAATAAGAAAAAAAGGTATTTTGGTATGGATATTTATAAGATTACACAAAGGGATTTGCAAATAAAAGCGCTAAGGCTACAACCAATCCATAAATTGTTAACGCTTCCATAAAAGCCAAACTAAGCAATAAAGTACCTCGTATTTTTCCCTCCGCCTCGGGCTGTCTTGCGATACCTTCTACAGCTTGGCCCGCAGCAGTACCTTGACCAACTCCAGGTCCAATAGAAGCAAGCCCGACTGCTAACCCAGCAGCAATAACGGAAGCGGCAGAAATCAGTGGATTCATGATAAGTTCCTCATAAAAAAAAATGGTTAATGATACAATCATCCAATGAATTATGAATTAATTATTCCATCATCACTAAGATTCATCCAGACAAAGTAACTAAGAACTCCGAATTAAAGTAATAAAATAATATTATTGAATAATTAGAGCTACTGCTCTATTTCTATATCTCTTTTTTAGTTTCTATCGACGAGATTTTTGTGAATCCATACAACTTTTGTTCTTCCATTTCTTTGTTCCGAATCATTAGTTGAATTCTTCGTTCTTTTTCTTGATTTCATCTTTTTATTCATTCAATTCACAGTCACAGACGAAATGGAAAGACTTCTATTGGAATCTCTATCGAAATTCATAGTAGTAGAGCAAATTAGATCTATTTTTAGATCCTATATAACTAGTCAATATCTAATATCACATATACATGTGTTTCTTACATAATGTAAACCAACTATTCATATCTTAGATTCAATACGATTCTAGAATCATTTTTTTTTTAACTGAAACATCCAAGAGTTGGATTCGAGTCATTACACTACATATACCTAGTTTGGACCCACCTAACTTATACTAACCAATTCTTTTTTGGAATCGCGTTTTTTCAATTCGACTCTTCTTTTTATTTATCTCTTCCTTTTATTTATCATAGAATTGTTCTGCATGTATACAATCTACACGGACGAATTCGTTAGGGAGAATAATTGCATAGAAATATCAGTATCTCATTGATTGAAAAGTTCATGCAATTTTTATATACATTTCTATACATTTTTTTGATTTGAATTTCTTTTTTTTTTTTATTTTATTTATTTATATAATTATAATTTCTATTTTATTTCTATATTTTTAGATAATTTCTCTATTTTATATATATAATATCTATTTTATATATATAATAAATTTTATATATATAATAAATATATACTAAATAATAATTTATATAATAATTTATTATTTATATAATAATTTACTATTAATTATAATTAATTATTTATTATTAATTGATTATTGAATTATTAACTAATTATTGAATATTTATTTTATTTAATTATATTTAAATTAAATTATATTTAATATATTAATTATATTATATAATTATATATATATATAAATTATATGTATATATATATTTCTATTTTTATTGTATTTATATGTATTAAATTTATATGTATTAAATATATCTTTATATTTCTATTTAATTATATTTCATTTTATATTTTATTTAATTATATTTCATTTTATATTTCTATTTCATTTATTCATTTAATTTTATATTTAATATTTCTATTTTTTTATATTCTATTTCTTTTTTATTATATTCTATTTCTTTCTCTTTACTTTTGAATTTTAATAAAATTTCTTCTTTTTTCTTTTATCTCTTATTTATAAAAATATTAATTATAAAAATATTAATAGAAAATATTTATTGGGGCTAAGTAATATATAAATATTATATCAATTAAATGGAACAAAGAGGAATTTTAGGAAAAAGATCTTTTCGATCTCTTTCCCTTTTTTTTTAATTCTCTAAATCTAAATATCGTAATATTTTTTCCTATTACTATAGATTGTATATACCTTATTCGTCTATTTTTATGTTACCTAAGTAGATTATCTTGAGTTATGCATACATTACCTTGGGATAAGCTAAAAAACGACTATTTTGAAAACGAGTCAATGGTGGCCCTCCATGGATTCGCCTATATAGGCCGCGGCTAAAGTTGCAAAAATAAGAGCTTGAATACCGCTTGTAAATAATCCAAGAAACATGACAGGTATAGGAACCACTAAGGGTACTAAAGAAACAAGAACAACAACTACCAATTCATCGGCTAATATATTTCCAAAAAGTCGAAAACTAAGTGATAAAGGTTTTGTGAAATCTTCTAAAATGTTAATGGGTAAAAGGATTGGAGTTGGTTGAATGTATTTACCGAAATAGCCCAATCCTTTTTTGGTAAGACCCGCATAGAAATATGCTACTGACGTGAGTAAAGCTAAAGCAACTGTAGTATTTATATCATTCGTGGGTGCGGCTAACTCCCCATGAGGTAACTGTATGATTTTCCATGGTAAAAGAGCTCCTGACCAATTCGAAACAAAAATAAAAAGGAACATAGTTCCAATAAAAGGAACCCACGGACCATATTCTTCTCCAATCTGAGTTTTGCTAATGTCTCGAATGAATTCAAGAACATATTCGAAGAAATTCTGACCATCATTCGGAATGGTTTGTGGATTACGAACAGCTATACTGGCTGAACCTAATAAGATAGCAATTACAACCCAAGAAGTAATAAGGACTTGGCCATGGACTTGAAAACCTCCTATTTTCCAATAGAAATGTTGGCCTACTTCCACACCCGATATATCGTATAGCCTTTTTAGTGTGTTGGTGGAACATGATAAAACATTCATATTGCCCTCTGAAAGAAATAGAACTTGAAAGAGAATTATTTTGATTCAAGCATCTCTTTTTCGACTTGTTTCGTTGAATTTTCTATTTTGGATACTAACTAATCACATAATATCCCCAGTAATTTTTTTTTTATCTCTTTTATGCGATTGAAGAATAGTAACCGATTCCAGAAATGTATTGAGTTAAAAATAAATTATTTATCTTATTCTTATTATTAATCAAGGATTTCGTATATAGCTAGAACGACCCTCACAAATTGCGAATACCAATTTGTTAAGAATTAATCGGATTGAAGCTATAGCGTCATCATTTGCTGGAATCGAAATATCTGCAAGATCCGGTTCACAATTTGTATCGATTAAACAAATTGTTGGAATTCCTAAAGTGATGCATTCTCGAAGAGCCGTATATTCTTCTTGCTGATCAACGATAATTACAATATCAGGTAACCCCGTCATATATTTAATCCCGCCCAGGTATGTTTGTAAGTGAGATAATTGTCTTTTCAACATAGCTGCGTCTCTTTTCGGGAGACGATTGAGTCTCCCCACCTTTTGTTCTGTTCTCAAGTCCCTGAACTTATAAAGTCTCGTTTCTGTAGTGGACCAATTCGTTAACATACCACCGAGCCACTTTTTATTAACATAATGACACCGAGCCCTTATTGAAGCCCGTGCTACTGAATCCGCTGCTTTATTTTTTGTACCGACAATTAAAAACTGTTTTCCCCTACTTGCTGCATCAAAAACTAAATCACAAGCTTCTGATAAAAAACGAGCAGTTTTAGTAAGATTTGTAATATGAATACCTTTACGCTTAGCAGAAATATAAGGTGCCATCCTAGGATTCCATTTCCTAGTACCATGACCAAAATGAACTCCCGCTTCCATCATCCCTTCCAAATTGATATTCCAATATCTTCTTGTCATTTCTAGTCACACTTCCTCTTTTTTTTTTTCAAAAAAAAAACAAGCGACGAGGTTGCCCTGAACTAAATAATTGTTCCGATGGAACCTTTTCTTCTATCAGAGATTGGCCGTGTCGGTGTCGATACACGATCCAAACCGCTACCCTCTACTCGTTATTATCTTTATTTCTATTACCACATCAAAGACCATAAAGTGTATTCATACTTTTAGGAATGATTAAATCCTCGAAATAATTGTTCTGATGTATCATGAAAATTATTTGAAATGGAAGAATCAAATAATTCTCTGTGGTGGAACAAAATCTCTTTGATTTCCCCCTCGAAAAAATGCTTCTTTTTGGTTTTCAAAGGAATGTTCTTATGCTGCCTTGAACGGTGCACTAATCCTTTGAATCCGGTACCAAGGGGGATCATCCCCCCTATTACAACGTTCTCTTTTAGGCCTTTCAACCAATCGATACGACCCCTTAGAGCAGCTTTGGCTAAAACTCGAGCAGTTTCTTGAAAACTCGCTTCGGATATGAAACTTTGAGTATTCAAAGATGCTCTTGTTATTCCCAATAGGATGGCCCGGTAACAAATTGATTCTTCCAAAGCGCGTCCCGTTCGTTCTGCTCGCAACAATCCAATTAGTTCTCCAGGTAAAAAAACATTAGACATTCCATCCTCTGAAACCAACACTTTTGATGTTATTTGTCGTACAATAATTTCTATGTGCCTATTATGGATTTGCACCCCCTGGGATCGATAAACCTTTTGGATCTTATTAACCAAAGATATACGACTTTGCACTATAGTTAGCTCAGCACCAATCAAGAATCCCCAAGGAATTCCAAGAATTTTTTTTATATGCTCGTTCCAACCCTCAATTCTTTTTTCTAGGTTCATCGATATTGAATCAATTGAACGCACTTCTAACACTTGTTCTACTTTTGGAAGACCCTGCGTTATATCACCGGATCTCGATTTTTCATATATAAATGTAACTAATGTATCTCCTTCGTAAAGGATTTCTCCATAATGTCCATGAACAGTTGCTCCTGGAGTGACCAAATAAGGCTTAGCGGATCTTATTACTACAGAATCCACTTGAACAATCAAAACTTGACCCGATTTTAAGTGTGGCCCATTTTTGACTAGACATACATTTTCACAAATAAACTGTCCAAGACTAATTATTGTGGATCTTTCTTCAAAATAATTATGATAATAATAATGATGGAGAAAATACCAATTCAAATTGAATGAATTCAAAACAATATTACTGCATAAATCGGGATTCGAAATTATTCCATTTTCATCCATTAAATAATATTTAATTACTTGAAAAGTCTGTTTTAAATTTGCA